TTAAGGTAATAGTCAATAGTAAGTAAAATGTTACGTAACCCTTTTCATTTGGTGGAGTTTAGTCCATGGCCTTTTACTGCTGCAAGTGGAGCGTTATTTTTGACTGTTGGTTTGGTTAGTTGGTTTCACGGAAAGGGGGTAATTTTGATGTTGATTGGCATTTTAGTGATTTTGCTGACTATGGTTCAGTGATGACGGGATGTTATTCGAGAAGGAACTTATCAAGGTTATCATACTAGGTGAGTTAATATAAATCTTCGGTGGGGAATAGTTTTGTTTATTTTTTCTGAGGTGTGCTTTTTTTTNGCTTTTTTTNGGGGGTTTTTCCATAGGAGGCTTGTTCCCACACTTGAGTTGGGTTGTGTTTGGCCTCCTGTTGGGATTATGCCATTAAATCCTTTTAAGGTTCCTTTGTTAAATACAGCTGTATTACTTGGTTCAGGGGTTAGTGTTACCTGGGCTCATCACGGATTGATAGTTGGTAATCGTGAGGAAGCTTTGTATGGCTTGTTTTTGACTGTATCTTTGGGTTTATATTTTACTGTTCTTCAGTGGGGGGAATATGAGGAGGCTTCTTTTAGAATTGCTGACAGTGTTTATGGCTCTACCTTTTTTGTAATAACCGGATTTCATGGGTTACATGTTTTGATTGGGAGGGTTTTTTTAGTAGTGTGTACGGTGCGATGTTATTTACATCACTTTTCTGTTTCTCATCATTTTGGTTTTGAAGCGGCTGCTTGATATTGGCATTTTGTCGATGTGGTTTGAATTTTTTTGTATTTGTGTATTTATTGGTGAGGTTCATAAATAAAAGGTTTTAAAATGTTAATAGATATCTTTTCGTCTTTGGATGCTAGGGTACACTCTAGCATTAGGGTTAGTAGTGCTATGTGGTTAAGCGGATTTATGGGGTTGTCTATTTGTTTGATTGGTGTATGAGTTGGGGTGTCTGGTATTAACATTATGTTTTTTAGGTTAGTGGATGTATTGTTGGATTTGGTAAAAAGTTGTTCTGGTAAGTTTTTTGGCGGGTTTGCGTTGGGGCAAGTTTCTTTGTTTATATTAATTTTTATTGTGAATATTTCTGGTATGATCCCAAATGTGTTCAGTCCAACTAGTCATTTGTCCTTAACTCTTGTTTTAGCAATAATTGTTTGATCTTGTTTGGTTTTTAGTGGTTGGGGTTTTTCTTGGAAGGAAAGTGCTGGGCATTTGGTTCCAACTGGGAGACCTGTTGTATTAATTCCATTACTTGTGTTAATCGAAAGGGTTAGTATTCTAATTCGTCCAATTACTTTAGGTGTTCGATTGGCTGCTAATATCACTATGGGACATCTTATGTTACACGTTATTGGTGAATATGTAGTGAGATTTTTTTATGAGACTTCGTTGTTTAGTAGGTTGTTTGGAAGTTTGGTAATATGAGGGTACGTAATTTTTGAGTTTGCTGTTAGGTTTTTGCAGGCGTATGTTTTCGTTTTGTTAGTTGGGTTATATTCTTCTGATCATCCAATAGGGCATTAATAGGTGTATACTGTGAGTTAAAAGAATTAGTTAAAGTATAATTTGAGTTTGTCGAACTCAGGTTGCCTGGTAATGGCATTCTTTTATGCCTCAATTGAGTCCTATGTCATGAGTTTTGGTTATTAGTGTTTTTTTAGTTTTTTTAACATGTTTTGCGGTGGTGATTTGGTGGACGGTTGAAGGAAAATACATAATTAAATATGTAGGGAATAGTGGTAAGGCTACTAGCAGTAGGAAGTATGTAAAGTGGGGGTTTGGAAAGGTTTTGTTAAAGAAGTAGTGTGATTTTTCCCTGTTATGGGTGTAGGGGTTATTGGGGTTATTGTAGGTGGAGTCTGTTTAATATCTCAGCGGAAAAGGCTTTTTGGGATTTTGTTAAGAATAGAGATTCTTACTTTAGGTGTTTATATTATAATTTTTGGTTTGGTTTATTTTCAAGGTTGGTTAAGAAGTGCGTGTTTAATTTTTTTAGCTTTTGGGGTTTGTGAGGCTGCTCTTGGGTTAAGAGTGTTGGTTTCTTTGATTCGTAATTCTGGGAGTGATTACGTTGGGGGGTTAGTTTTAGGTCATTTTTAGGTTGGGAGTTATTGGGGTTTTGTTGGTTGTGGTAAGTGGGTTGGGGCAAAGGGTTTTTTGATGAAGAGTTTTGTGGGGTTTTGTAATAATGTATTTAGTAAGTCTGGGGTTGTGATTCAGTTCGTTGGGTTTAGCAGGATGTTGAGGTGAGGCTTTAATTGTTGACAGTTTTTCTTTTGGTCTTGTGTCGCTGACTATTTTGATTTCTGGTCTTAGGATATTAGCTAGGGTGCGTGATGTTCAAAAGCTTAATAATAAAACTGTTGAGTTTATTTTTAGGGTTTTGGTGTTAACTTTGGTTCTTGTTTTTTGTTTTAGTGTCGGGTCTTTACTTAATTTTTATATTATATTTGAGTTTAGTCTTATTCCTANTTTGTTAATCATTTNNGGGGTGGGTTATCAACCCGAACGGTTGCAGGCTGGGAAATACATATTGCTATACACAGTTAGTGCTTCTCTTCCTCTTTTGATTTTAATTGTTTTGATTCTTACTAAAGGGGGGTCTGTCTTTTGAGGATGAAGATTTTTAAAATTTGAATGAGGGTGGTTAGCGACTTTTTGTGCTTCTTTGGCTTTTTTAGTAAAGTTGCCTATTTACGGGTTTCATTTATGGTTGCCGAAGGCTCATGTAGAAGCTCCTGTTGCTGGATCTATAATTTTGGCTGGTGTATTGCTTAAGCTTGGTGGTTATGGGTTAGTTCGGTTTTTTTATACATTGGAATTGTTTAGAACCTTAACTATTTCTATTATTTTTTGTGTTGGGTTAATAGGCGGGATTGTTGCCAGGATGGTGTGTTTTGCTCAGAATGATGTAAAGGCTTTGGTAGCCTATTCGTCTGTTGGACACATAAGGTTGGTTATGGGTGGTGTTTACTCTAACACGGATTGGGGTTGGTTAGGTTGTTTGTTGATAATAATTGCTCATGGCTTGTGTTCCTCCGGTATATTTTTTTNAGCCAGTGAGACTTATAAGTGTTATGGGACTCGAAGACTGTTTCTCGTTAAAGGTGGGTTGGTTTTAGTGCCTGGGGTTGCTTTGTGTTGGTTCCTGATATGCGCTATTAACATAGCTGCTCCGCCTTCTTTAAACTTATGGGGTGAGTTAATGTTGGGGATTTCTATTTTAAGGTATTCCATGGTATTTGGTTTGCTTACTGGGATTATAACCTTTTTAAGGGGAGTTTATTCATGGTATCTGTATTCGATTACGCAACATGGGCAGTATCCCTTATGAGTACGTGGTGTAAATATAGCTGAAGAGTATGCTAATTATATTATTAGGTTTGTGTTGGTATTAATATTAAGGATTACTGGGGTAATCCTAATGTTGTTTGTTTAATCATATTTACTTTAATATTTTTAATTTGAGTAAAAGTTACGTTTAAGTGAATGGGCGTAGTGCTCCTATTTTGGGTTTACAGATTTTTACGCTTGCTACTAAGGTAAATAGTAGTATGCAGGCTAATAAAATAACAGAGGTAATTCCGTTGTCTGTATATAAGAATCTTAGGGTTAATGTTGTGTCATTGATTCTAGAGGTAAGTTCTGCATCGGTTTGGTAATTTGAGGTAAGTTTTAGGTTTTTAAAACTAAAGAGGGAAGTAATAGTTAGTATAATGGGTATTAAAGGATTATTGACGGAAAAAGTTATGTTAGGGGAAAGGGATGCAATATATGCGAACATAACTAGTATTCCACCAATAAAAATGAAAAAAAGTATGTATGAGTATCAGGGGCTAATTGTGGCAATCAGAGCACAATTTAAGAATGCTAGCAATAGAATTATGATTCCTAAGGGTAGAGGATGTATAGGTAAAGTTATTGATAGAATTGTATATGTTCATAAGGTTGAGATAGCTACTAGTGTAATTACGTATAATATTATATTATAGTTATGCCGACCATGTTTAGGTCTTTCTGCTTGGAAGGCAATTGTACTTATTATACTATCGGCATGTATTATAGTAACCAGAGGAGTGGTCTTAAGGCTATTAAGATAGCTAGGCTTAGTGGCAAAAAAGATTTTCATGCTATTGCCATTAATAGATCATAGCGATAGCGGGGTAAGGTGGCTCGTGCTCATAGAAAAATGATGGCTACTGGAATAGATACAACTAGTGTGCCTGTTAGTAAGCAAGAAGTAATGAGGCTTATTATTAAAATATTTCTGTATTCTGCCATAAATAAAAAAGCAAAACCAGCCCCTCCGTATTCGATATTAAACCCTGAAACTAGTTCTGATTCCCCTTCTGCGAAATCAAATGGGGCTCGATTTGTTTCTGCAAGGATTACTGCTACCCATATAATACCTAAAGGTAAAAATAGTATAATAGTAATTATAGATAGGTTAGTCAGGCGAATACTCACTAAATCTATTTGTATTGATAAGAATAGATAAAATAGGATGATTAGGGTTATAGTTACTTCATAAGAAATAGTTTGGGCTATGGCTCGAATAGCCCCTAGTAAAGCATACTTGGAATTAGATGATCAACCTGCTATAAGTGTTGTATATACGGCTAATGAAGAAATACATAGAAATAGAAGTATCCCTAGTGTAATTTGGTGTGAGAGTATAAGAGATGGGAATAATTGTCATAACCTGAGGGCCAAAATAAGTATTGCTGTTGGGGTTAGGATAAATGGAAGATAATTAGAAGATACAGGGGTAATTCATTCTTTAACAAAGAGCTTTAGGGCATCAGCTAGTGGTTGGGGAATCCCAATAATCCCTAATTTATTAGGGCCTTTTCGAATTTGGAAATATCCAAGAGCTTTTCGTTCTAAAAGGGTAAAAAATGCTACGCCTAGTAAGATTAATAAGTAGGTGATAAAGGTGGCAGTTAAGTGTTGAGCGATTAGTAAGGGAAGTGGGTACTTCATAGTCAGAGCTTAAATCTGAGGCACTTTTCTGCCACCTTGCTTCAAAAAGGGATGTTAAACCTTTAACTCGGTGTAAACGAGTTGTAATAAATTATACTACTTTTTGATGAAAAGCATCAGGACAGCAGTCCATAATTTACCTCATCAGAGTAATCCGTTCATCCGGCGTGATGCTTACATATTTTTATGCCTTGACTTTTGTTTTGGTAAAGTTGCAGTTTACAGTAATAAAATATATACTACAAGACAGGTTTGAGGGCGGAATTCTTGGTTCCTCCTAATGATCCAAATTCATTCGTGATTTTAATCCACCAGCTCTCAATTTAACTTAAAGTTGTTGTTTAATTAAAAATTGATGGAATTCAATTAAATAACTTTAAAATAATGGGGTAGAAGGTTTTTTAAAATGGTTGGTTTGTTAGGATTTAAGTGATAGAGTAGTTTGTTAGAAAGGGTTCAGTATATATTAAGGTAAAGAATGAAGAGTGAGTTTGTTAAGGAGTAAGGTAGGTCATTGAAGTATAGGTATTATTAAAGCTAGCTGATAGGTGCTAGAATACAAGAAGGTATTCTTGCTATATAGGTGAAAAATAAAAAAATATAAGAGCCCCCTTATTATGCTCTCTCTTTCTTTTTTCTATAGCAGTATTTTTGTGAATGTTTGGAGTCTATGTGATTGGTTCTGTTAGGCAAAGTTATATAATTGAATGACAAATTTTAAGTATATGTGGTGTAGATTGAAGTTTGCCCGTTATTATCGACTATATTAGTCTAATTTTTTCTTGCTTTGTTTGCTTAATTTCTGGCTCTGTGTCGTTATTTAGAGTGTCTTATATAGATGGGGAAATTTTTATGCGACGGTTTATGTTACTTATTATAGCTTTTGTAGGGTCAATAAACTTGTTAATTTTTATTCCCAGATTGATTACTATTCTTTTAGGGTGAGATGGTTTGGGTATTGTATCTTTTGCTTTGGTTATTTATTACCAAAATAAAAAGTCTTTGGCTGCTGGAATGTTAACTGTATTAGCTAATCGTATTGGGGATGCTTTGTTGATTTTGAGTATCTGCCTTTTAATTAATTGAGGGGAGTGGTGTATTGGTTATGGTATAGTTGGTGGTTATAGGTTATTAGTTTGTTTCTTGGTAGTTGTCGGAGCAATAACAAAAAGGGCTCAAATTCCATTTTCTGCTTGATTACCTGCGGCAATGGCTGCTCCTACGCCTGTTTCTGCTTTGGTACATTCGTCAACTTTAGTGACGGCTGGTGTTTATTTGGTTATTCGGTTTTATAGGACTTTGATTGAAGTAGATGAAGTTATGGGGTTTTTAAGAAAAGTAGGGGCGTTAACTTTATTAATAGCAGGTTTAAGGGCTTGTTTTGAGGTTGACTTNAAAAAAATTATTGCTTTGTCTACTTTGAGTCAGTTAGGTTTAATGATGTTTACTGTAGGGGTGGGTTTTCCTATTATTACTGTTTTTCATCTTTTTACTCATGCTCTGTTTAAGGCCTTATTGTTTTTGTGTGCTGGTTCTATTATTCATTCGACTATCGACACTCAAGATGGACGAATTCTTGGGGGGTTGAATTATTTGTTACCTTTTAGTAGAAGGTGTTTGGTGCTTAGAAGTGTCGCCTTGTGCGGAATACCTTTTTTAAGTGGGTTTTATTCCAAAGACCTTATTTTAGAGGGAGTTTTTAGAAGATTTAACGGAAGACTAGAAGTATTTGTTATATTGGTGGGTGCTGGGTTGAGTTTGGTTTATAGATTGCGAATTTTGTTGATTGGGGTATTTGGACAGAATTTTAGAAGAAGTTTATTTACTTATAGAACTGAAAGAGGCTATGTTGTGTCCTCTATTATTATTTTATCAGTTGGTGCGATTGTTGGTGGATGATTTTTACAGAGAGTTTGGGTGAGTGTAAATGGGTTCAGGTTGGTTGGTGTTTTTGGAAAGGTAGTTATTAGTGTTGTTACATTTATGGGATTGTTGTATGGATTTATTAATTTTTTTTTAGTAAAAGTTTTAAAATGAAAAACTTTTGGGAAATTAAGTCGATTTTTATCTAGGATGTGGTTTATAAATCTAGTATCTGGAAGATTTTTAGCTGGAGTTGGATTAAAGTTAGGCGGACTTATACATTTACATTTAGATTTAGGTTGAATAGAAGTACTAGGGGGACAAGGTGTGTTTAAGGTACTTGGGGGTGGTGTCGGTATTTCATACTATATGCAGAGGGGAGGGCTTTTAGTTTATACTCGTATCTTTTTGATTTTATTAGTTTTCTTATTAGTTGGTCTTTGGTATTTTTAATTTAATTATGATTTTTAATTATGATGATATAATGATATATTATGTTTGGAATAAGACCGAGTCATTTTAACATTTTCAGTGTTATGTTTTGTAAAGTTAAACTATTCTTCCTTTAAAAGCTATTTTTCTTGTGAAAACAAAATAAAATCTCATACTTTTGAAAGTGTTGGGGAAATAATAAAAAATATAAAGTATATGGCGGAAAAAGTTTGACCAATTCAGATGAATGGGTCTTCTACTGGTTGTTTACCAATTCATGTAAGTACTATAAAGATTCCTAGGAATAATCAGAAAAGGGATTGATTAATTGGGTAAAAAAAGTTTGAGCGTATAGTATTATAGTGTAATACAGGTATAAAGATTAAGATTAGGATTGATATTAGCAATGCAATTACCCCACCTAGTTTGTTAGGGATAGATCGCAAAACGGCATAAGCAAACAAAAAGTATCATTCTGGTTGAATGTGTACAGGTGTTCTTAAGGGATTGGCCGGAATATAGTTTTCCGGATCTGTCAAAAGGTTTGGTAAAAATAGGCAAATAAAGATTAGTAAGGTTAATAAAAAGACAAACCCTACAACATCTTTTACTGTGTAATAAATGTGGAATGGGATTAGGTTAACGTTTGATGAAATTCCAAGGGGATTGTTAGATCCAGTTTCATGTAAAAACAATAGGTGAATTGCAACAAGAGCTATGATGGCAAAAGGGAGAACAAAGTGCAAAACAAAGAATCGGCTTAAAGTTGCATTTCTAACTGAAAACCCGCCTCACAACCAGTAAACTAAGGTTTTTCCAATATATGGAATCGCTGAGAGGAGATTGGTAATAACGGTAGCTCCTCAGAAAGATATTTGTCCCCACGGAAGAACATAACCTAGGAAAGCTGTCGCCATGGTAAGAAATAGAAGAATAACCCCAATATTCCAAGTTTCTTGGGCCAAGTATGATCCGTAATATATTCCGCGACCTGTATGAAGATAGATACACACAAANAAAAATGAGGCGCCATTTGCATGGATAGCTCGCATTAATCATCCGTAGTTTACATCCCGTGAAATATGAGAAACAGAATAAAAAGCAAGATCGACGTTCGAAGTATAATGTATGGCAAGAAAAAGCCCTGTGATGATTTGCGTAGCTAAGCATAGGCCTAGTAGGGATCCAAAATTTCATCATACTGATAAATTAATAGGAGCTGGGAGGTCATATAGTAAGTTATTTATGATTTTAATAAGCGGGTGAGCTTTTCGTATAGAGAGTTTAATTCAGAAAATTAGTATGACTAAATCTAAAACTCCCAAAGTTTTTGTTTTTTTAAACTATTTCCTGTTGAATAGGGAAGGTGAATAACGTCACTTTCTATTAGGTAACAACTAATTGCTAATTGTAGCTTCTTCCCTTGCGATAGGTGGGTAGTATGTGGATAGTGGGTAAGTGGTTACTTATTTACTGATCCTAAGTCAGTGGTATTTTTATACTAACCCGCTATGATGTTTGGTTTATAAGTATAGGTTTAATAAGGTGCTATCATTAAATGCATCTCTTGGGGTCCTTTCGTACAATCAAGAAGTCTTTTATAAATTAAAGGAGATAGAAACCAACCTAGCTTGCGCCGGTCTTAACTCAGCTCATGTAAGGGTATAATAGTCGAACAGACTATCCTGTCATAGCGGTTGCACTTATGTGGATATCCTTAAGCCAACATCGAGGTCGCAAACCCAACTTTCGATGTGTACTCTTAAGTTGGATTACGCTGTTATCCCCGGGGTAACTACTTTGTGGTCCTTAATAAATTTTATATGATTTTGTGTGAAGGTTGGAAGCTTTATTGGTTCCAAGATTGCCCCAATCAAACCTTATATACTTTTAAGCTTGTATGCAGAGGTATAAAGAAAAGGTAAAGTTCCGCGGGGTCTTTTCGTCTTCCTTTGTTATCTAAGTCTTTTCACTTAGACGAAAAGTTTTTTTATACACAAAGTACAGGTATTCCTAGTCTTGCCATTCACTGGCCTCCAATTAAGAGGCTAATTATTACGCTACCTTAGCACGCTCACGCTAACGCGGCCGTTTAAAATTTTCACTGGGCAGGCATTATCTTTTATAGAAGAATCCAAAAGACGATGTTTTTGGTAAACAGGCAGGGAATTTATTTGCCGAGTTCACTTTATGTAGTTTTGTTGGTAAGATGGTTTTTGATTCAAGTCGTTTTATTTTTTGAGGGGTTAATTACGTTAATACTAATAGAATGCCTGTTTATTAACAGGTGGAGTTTTGTGTTAAATTTCTTTTAGGTTAAAATGATAGAGTATAAATATTAAGAATTATAGGCGCTGATAACTAAAACGTTGTTAGGTGGCTGCTTTTAAGCCTACTTGGAAAGTTAATGGATAAGGTATTTTTGGGTTTTTATTGAGCTTGTCCTCAATAAACTAAACTTTGTAGTTTATAGTAATATGTTAATATAATACTACAAGTCAGCACTTTGATGCTTTTAAAGAAAGACCAGCTATATGACTATATGAAAGGCTTATTACTTCTACTAAAAGTTACTTTATCAATTGTGAAACATTGATTTTTAAGAGTTAGTAGCTCATAGTCATTCGGGAGCTTAGCTTACTATGTTTTTGTTGCTTCTCCATGATGCAAAAGGGATATGATATTATCAATTCTTTTAGGTCCTGAGGTGTTAATCCTTGCGGTTGTAAATTAAATCACAATTTTTATAAAATACTGTGTGTTATGAAATTTTTCTTTATTTAGGTAAAGTTTGTAATTTATGTATGGCTTACAAAGGGGGTGATCCGTAAAAAGAGCTACAATCTTTTGCCTGTTCTCGGCCACTTTGCTATAGGTGTGTTGAGCTTTGGAGAGGTTTAATCTTATCTTTGGTTTACAAGACCAATGCTTATTAGCTTCTCAAAGCTTATCCTGAAGTAAATAACTGTGGTCGAGTTAAAAGCTCGATGCCTGTTCTCGGCCATCATGGATTGTGATAGGGGCAATTTCCATTACCCCTACTGTGTTACGACTTATCCTACTTTGTTGTCGGAGTGACGGGCGATTTGTGCGCGCTTTAGTTCTTATTCAGACTTATTTTGTGTAAAGTTAAAAGTCTTACTTTCAAGTCCTCCTTCGTTAAAGTTTGAAACTTTAAGTTTGTATAGTGTGTTTATTTGTATCCCATGGGTCTGCTTCTCATTGGCTGTATGTCACCTGAATTTTTGAGTAGTTGGTTCTATTGCTTCCTTTTTTTCTTTTTCGAGCAAGCATAAACGGCCATACACAAGCTGAAGTACGAGGGTAGCTAAGATTTTCGTGGATTATCGAATTAAGCCACAGGATCCCCTGATGAGGAGTAAGGCACCGCCACATTGTTTGAGGTTTAAGCTTTCGCTCTTAGTATTCTTTTTTATGTTGGGCCATATAGTAGTCGGGTATCTAATCCGAGTTCTAAGTTTATGGTTTGTTGAGACAGCTGGGATTATGGCTGGGTTGGGTTTAGTTTTAATTTATTTTCTACATTAAAAGTTGATCTTGTAGCCTTAAAAGTCGGTAGTTGTCTCGATTTGTTGAAATTAGCTTGGGGTATTGGTATAACCGCGACTGCTGGCACCATTTTTTGCCACCCCTTTTACTTATTTTCTAGGGCCTAGTTTCCTAGCTAATATAATATAAAACATTGGTGTTGTGGGTAGTTTTAACATTAACGATAAATGTTTATGGGTTGTCTCTTCACTAATAGGCTTTTTAAAAGGTTATTAGGGTTAATCCATGTACCACAATGCGTGTGTGCTGCCATATGTAGTTTAATTGGTACAGCTAATTTTGTACGTCAATGAAATATTTAAAGCAAGGGTGTGTAATTGCACCAAGTTATGGGCCGAAACCATAATACTTTTAGTTTCTTGCTTAGTTAGGGATTGATTTTAGATCATTTAAAGCTTTGAAGGCTATTAGTTTTATTTAACTTAAATTCCTTAAGGTAAAGTGAGTAGTAGGAAGAGAGTTTCTATTTTTGGGTTATGAGCCCAACAGCTTAGTTATTAGCTTACCCTACTTAGAAAAGAAATAGGATTAAAGTTAACGGTATAATTTGTGACAGTAAAAACAGGATTGTCTGTTTTGAGGTTATCTGTCTTTTGGTGAGGTGTATTTTATTGAATCTTAGTAATGTTGAGAAAGTTAAGGATAAATAGTAGAACAAACTCACTAATGCTCCGATAATTAGGCCAGAAATGATAATTGTATTTGCTTCTGTAAATATTAAGACTAGTAATTTTATAATGAATCCTATGAGAGGTGGTAGTCCTCCTAAGGAAAGGATTGTAATAGCCAAAATAAAAACTTTTTCGGGCTCTTTTGAGGAGAAAAGTTGTTTATAAGATTTTGTGTGCTCTTTGGTTAAAAAAGTATAAATTGATGTATTAATTAAGATGTAGGTGGTTAGGTAAGCAATTAGGATGATATAGTTTCTGTTAATACTTGCTAATATTCATCCTGTATGGGCAATTGAAGAGTATGTAAGTAGGGATCGAATGTCAGTTTGATTTAGTCCTCCAATGCCTCCCCATAATGCCCTGATTGTTGCAATAGGTATAATTGTTTTGATTAGGAGCGAATTTAGTGAGCTAATAACTAAAATTGGGGCAATTTTTTGCCAAGTTAAGAGAATAAAGGCTGGTGTTAATTGGAGTCTTGCTATAACTGGGGGAAATCAAAAGTGAAAAGGTGCTACGCCTAGTTTTAAGCATATTGCAATTGGTATGAGAATTTGTAAATTATTAAAGTATGATGAGATAATTGCTGAGGCAATAAAAATTGTTGATCCTAATGATTGAGGGACTAGGTATTTTACTGCTGCTTCTGATTCTCTTCTGCTTTCTTTTATAAATATGAGTGGAATGTAGCCAAGTATGTTAATTTCTAAACCTATTCAGGTTATTAATCAGTTGGATGAGGATGCGACTATGCAAGTGCTTCTAACTATAAGAAATATAAATAGGAGTTTGTTTGGGGATTTCATTTATAAAAAAGTTAAGAGTAGTAGTTGTGGTCATTATTATTTTCTGACGCTGGATGCTTGGTTTGGTTTGGTCAAGTCTGTATTCCCTGATCTGGCAGTAATAGGGTAACTATCTGTTTTGGGTTGTGGAGGTTGATTATTTAGGTCTATTGAGCATAGTGTTTGATTAGTAAGATTTGGTTCGTTTGAAAGAATAAATAGGGGAATACTTAAGGCTAGGCATAGGATAGCTAAGAAAAAAANCGTAAGTGTGGATAGTAGCTTTTGAAGATTTTGATTAGAGATTACTTAAAGTTTTGGTCAAACTTTTAAGTAGCTAAATGCATTAAAATGCTCTTTTGACGTGAAAAATCAATGTGCATAAAATCTAACACTTAATTAGCTAAAAGAAAGGTGGAAGGAGTTAAACCTCTCTTTATGTAGTTAGAAGCCACATATTAGCTCGGCTACCTTTCCGTAAAAGGATAAGTGAGTCGAACACTTTCTCTTTGATTTCAAGGCAAATCTTCTCCGAGGTCCTTTAGTGGTTTGTAGCTCTAGAGTAATATCTCAATGGTTGAATGCAAATCAAATCTTTTTGTTAAAGTATAGAACTACTATATTTAAAATGATTTTATTTATAGTTTATTATTGGTAAAAACAATAAATAGAATATTTATAATGGGGGGTAATGAGTAGTTTAAAAAAAACGATAGGTTGTGGTTCTATAAATAGGTTGTAGCACTCTCATTAGTGTTGGAGTCATAATAAGAGTTAAGAGGTTTTGGTGTATTAAATATTAATTTTTGCCTTTGTAAGGTGATATGGNAAAAGTGGTGTTAAGAGTTTTGGTAGCTGTTTTGTTTGGGTTTGTGTTATTATGTGTTGGATTATTCCTTGGGGTGTCATTATATGTAGGTCGAGAAAAGGTTAGTCCCTTTGAGTGTGGGTTTGATCCTATGGGATCTTCTCGAGTGCCTTTTTCTTTACGATTTTTTTTGTTAGCTGTAATTTTTGTAGTTTTTGATGTGGAAATTGTTTTGTTATTTCCTGCTGTAATGGTAGTGGGTGGTTCTTGAATATGGGTTAAGAGTTATTTAGCATTATTAGNTTTTTTAGTTTTATTGTTTGGCGGAGTAGTTCATGAGTGGCGTGAGGGCTCATTAGAGTGGGAGATATAATGGCAAATAAAAATAAAATAAAAATGAGCTTTTGGGGTCAATTAGGGTTTCAAGATAGTTATAGTGGTCTGAGTTCTGAGCTTAGTTTTTTTCATGATCATGCCATGTTTGTTCTTGTTTTGGTTTCATCTTTTGTTGGGTATATGATGGTGTGTTTATTAAAGAGAAGGTTATCCTCTCGGTTTATTATAGAGGCTCAAGCCCTTGAGGCTGCCTGAACCATGGTTCCTGGTCTATTGTTGTTAATTTTGGCTATTCCATCTGTTCGATTATTGTACTTATTGGATGAGGTTGGTGGGCCTATAGTTAGAATAAAAGCCATCGGACATCAATGATATTGGGAATACGAGTATGGTGATAGTAACGATGTTATTAGTTTTGATTCTTATATAGTAAATAGTTTGGAAGTTGATNGGGGGGGTTATCGATTGTTGGAGGTTGATAATCGATGTGTGTTACCTTACGGTGTTGATAGTCGTGTTTTGGTTAGATCCGCTGATGTGATTCATGCTTGGGCTATTCCTTCTTTAGGGGTTAAGGCTGATGCTATTCCTGGTCGAATTAATCAATTGGGTATTCATTTAATAAGATCTGGTGTAATGTTTGGTCAGTGTAGAGAAATTTGTGGGGTAAATCACTCTTTTATGCCTATTAGAGTGGAAAGAGTTTCTCCAGACGTTTTTTATCATTGGTTAGTTGGTTAAGTTAGTTTAGGGGTTTTATATTAATATAGGTTTGCGGTGATTGTGTTCTACTAATCATAAGGATATTGGAACTTTGTATTTGTTGTTAGCTTTGTGGTCTGGGTTAATTGGTTTAGCTTTAAGGCTTTTAATTCGAGCAGAACTTGGTCAACCTGGAAGGTTATTAGGTGATGATCAATTATATAATGTTATTGTTACGGCTCATGCTTTTATGATGATTTTCTTTTTGGTGATGCCAATGATAATTGGAGGATTTGGGAATTGACTTATTCCTCTTATAATTGGTGCTCCTGACATAGCTTTTCCTCGGTTAAATAATCTAAGGTTTTGGTTGCTTGTGCCAGCTTTGTTTTTATTGTTGAGATCGTCTTTGGTAGAGAGAGGGGTTGGAACTGGTTGAACAGTGTATCCCCCATTGTCTGGAAATGTAGCTCATTCTGGGGCTTCGGTAGATTTGGCTATTTTTTCTTTACATCTTGCTGGTGCTTCTTCTATTTTGGGTGCTATTAATTTTATTTCTACCGTTGGAAATATGCGATCCCCTGGATTAGTTGCTGAACGAATTCCTTTATTTGTTTGAGCTGTTACTGTTACTGCAATTTTGTTGGTAGCCGCTCTGCCTGTTTTAGCTGGTGCTATTACGATATTACTTACGGATCGAAATCTTAATACGTCGTTTTTTGATCCTACTGGGGGAGGTGATCCAATCTTATACATACACTTGTTTTGGTTCTTTGGTCACCCCGAGGTATATATTTTGATTTTGCCGGGGTTTGGTATAATTTCCCATATTGTTATACATTATGCGGGAAAAAAGCAGGTTTTTGGTTATTTAGGTATGGTATATGCCATTGTTTCTATTGGTGTGTTGGGTTTTATTGTATGAGCTCATCATATATTTACTGTTGGTATAGACGTAGATACTCGAGCTTATTTCACTGCTGCTACTATAATTATTGCTGTTCCAACAGGAATTAAGGTTTTTAGGTGGTTGGCTACTATTCATGGGTTTGTTAATAAGACTGAACCACCTATTATGTGGGCTTTAGGCTTTATTTTCTTGTTTACTGTGGGTGGGTTAACTGGTATTGTTTTGTCTAATTCATCTTTGGACATTGTTTTACATGATACTTATTATGTAGTGGCTCATTTTCATTATGTCTTAAGGATGGGGGCTGTTTTTGCTTTATTTAGGGCTTTTAGGTATTGGTATCCTTTGATTTCTGGGGTAACTTTTCATGTTGTTTGGAGAAAAGTTCATTTTACATTAATGTTTGTGGGGGTTAATTTAACATTTTTCCCTCAGCATTTTTTGGGTTTAGCTGGTATACCTCGTCGATACTCTGATTACCCTGATAGGTTTGCTAAATGGAATGTGGTTTCTTCTTGAGGTTCGTTAATTTCTTTTGTTTCTGTTTTGCTTTTTATGTTTATATTGTTTGAGTCTTTTGTTTCTCAGCGGTCTGTTGTTTGAGGGAGGGCTTTAAGAACAGCTTTTGAGTGGCAGGATAATAGTTTTCCTGCATCTTTCCACTCTAATAGTCAAGTTAATAAAGTTGTGTTATCATCGTAA